TCTTAAATTCTTGTCAATTTTAGATATATCTTTTATATCTTTTGAAAAAAAACAAACCTTACTCTTATTCATTTTTGAAAAAAAGAAATTCCTATTGACTGTTCCTTTTCCCCATAGAGATATTGAATAAAACGAACTCTTTTTTTTATTACTAAGATTACTATAATCTTGAAAATGAATGCGCAAATACCCATCAAAGGTAAGTAAGTACATCCTAAACATATAAAATGCGGTTAATCCTGTTGTGAACCAAGCTATTAGTGCGAAAATTGGTGAGTACAACCAACTATCGTGAAGAATTTCATCTTTGGACCAAAAACAAGCAAGAGGCGGAATACCACAAAGAGAAAGTGTACCTAATAAAAAAGTAGTTTTTGTAATTGGAACATATTTTGTTAAACCTCCCATAAGAACCATATTCTGACTTTTCTCTGGTGAATATCCAACAATAGGTTCCATTGAATGAATAATGGATCCGGATCCTAAAAACAATAAAGCTTTAGAATAGGCATGGGTGATCAAATGAAATAAAGCAACTCGATAAGAACCTATACCTAGAGCTAACATAATATAACCCAATTGAGAAATTGTAGAATAGGCTAAACTTCTTTTAATGTCTCTTTGGGCAAGAGCTAAAGTAGCTCCTAAAAACACTGTTATTATACCTACTAAACAAATGAGATTCATTATGTAAGGTATAACTATGAAAAGAGGAAGAAGCCGAGCTACAAGAAAAATTCCTGCTGCTACCATAGTAGCAGCGTGTATAAGAGCCGAAATAGGAGTGGGTCCTTCCATGGCATCAGGTAACCATACGTGAAGGGGGAATTGTGCGGATTTAGCAACTGTACCGACAAATAATAAAAGGGCACATAAAGTAACAAATAAAGAATTAACCCCATTATTATGGATCAAGGTATTCACTATTTGGAACAAATCCCGAAATTCGAAACTACCAGTTATCCAATAAAATCCTAAGGTTCCTAATAATAAACCAAAATCTCCTATACGATTAGTTACAAAAGCTTTTTGACAAGCACTTGCTGCAACGGGTCGTGTGAACCAAAAACCTATCAATAAATACGAACACATTCCCACTAGTTCCCAAAAAATATAAATTTGTATCAAATTGGAACTAGTAACTAATCCCAACATTGAAGCATTGGAAAAACTCATATAAGCAAAAAATCTCAAATATCCTTGGTCGTGAGACATATAATTGTCACTATAAATAAAAACCAGGATCCCAACAGTAGTAATTAGTATTGACATAATAGAAGTAAGTGGATCAATCAAGTGTCCGAACTCTAATAAAAAATCATTATTGATGGTCCAAGACCATAGATATTGATAGGTCAAACTTCCATTTATTTGCTGAATAGATAGATTGGCTGAAAACCACATAGATATACTTAGTAGTAAAACACTTAGGAAAGACCACATACGACGAAGATCTTTTGTTGCTGTCGGAATAAGTAGAAGTCCAAATCCTATTGACATAGTAACTGGGAGCGGAAAAAGGGGTATTATCCATGCATATTTATATGTATATTCCATAAGAAAACAAATTATTCTTTTTTCTTATAATTATTTCCAATTCACCAATTATTATCTCTTTTAAAAAGAACAAAATAATAATAAGAAAATATGAAAGAGATCAAATACAAAAATACAAATATTGGAATTATGATTTTTTGTTTTATTAAATATTTCAAATAAAAGTTGCAATTAGTTGGTCAAATATCAAATAATATGATCTAATAATTAGTCAAATTTATTACTTACGTTATTAATTAACTTAAAACTCTATAAAAGAAAGATATTTTTTAAATAAGAAATAATATGACATCATATGAGATTTTGAATAATTGGATTTTACCTTTACATTATATTCTAATTGTGTAATTTAAAGATATATTTCTATATTTAATATTCTATTTAAGATATATTTCTTAAATTTATATTAAAGTTCAGTTACAGATTTCTTTATCTCTTTCTATTTTTATTTTCTTATTTATTTTCTTTTATTCTTTTTTTTCTATTTGTATGTTATGATATTATTATTGAGTTTTTTTTTTTTTTGAAATTTATGGAATGAATTAAGTATTAAGTATAGATAATAGCTAATAAAAAGAAATTTCTTTTGAACAATATATGTCTTTCACATACAACGATAAAAGGGAGTCACTTACCTTTTGAATGGCAGTTCCAAAAAAGCGTACTTCTATGTCAAAAAAGCATATTCGTAGAAATCTTTGGAAAAAAAAAGGATCTTTAGAGGCAGTAAAAGTTTTTTCTTTAGCTAAATCTATTTCCACCGGAAAGTCAAAAAGTTTTTTTGTGCGACAAAAAAAAGTCTTGGAAAAATCTTAATTGACATGTTTCAAAGAACTTCCAAATTTCCATTTTTAAATTGGAAGACAAATAATGAAATTTTACTAATGTATTGTATTTCACTTCTCCTTATTAGTTAGAACTAGGTAATATGAAAAATAAGAATCTTTCTGTCTACTTGATTCAAAGTACACAGTATTTTTTTTTTTTTATAGTCTTTCTATATTTCTATTATATTCTATTTATTGAAATTTATATTGTATGAATTGTGCTTTTCTATTTTGAAAAGCACAATTACGATAGACAAGGAAGAATTTGAATATTTCATTCTACTTTCTACTAAGGTGTTGGGTCTCAAAATCATTAGAAAAAATTATGAATTTTATACCCCGACTGAGAACGAAACTTTTGAGTTCTGATTGTTCGGGATAAACAAGAATTAGGTTTCTAGTACGGAAAAATTGATTCTGAAAACTGAATCTACGAAGATGAAGATACTAATTCCATATTATTGATATTGAACATTTCCATATGAATGGAAATGCATCTTTCTTCATTGTTTCCTAAACCCTATTGAATATCGACAATTCAACATGAATTTCCTTATTATTATTTAAGGTAAGCCGCCATGGTGAAATTGGTAGACACGCTGCTCTTAGGAAGCAGTGCTAGAGCATCTCGGTTCGAGTCCGAGTGGCGGCATAAGGTATAAATAAGAATTCTTATTAATTATTAATATTATAGAATAATATAGACACAATAGATCTAATAGAATATAAAATAGAGAAAATATTCTATTTGAGATTCTATTTAATCCCCTCCCCGATTTCAATTATTTAAAAGGGAATCTTCTTTATGATATTTGCGACTTTAGAACATATATTAACTCATATTTCTTTTTCGATCATCTCAATTGTGATTCTAATTCATTTGATGAACTTATTAGTCTACGAAATCGAAGGATTACGTAATTCGTCAGAAAAAGGGATGATAGCTACTTTTTTCTCTATAACAGGGTTTTTAGTTATTCGTTGGATTTCTTCAGGACATTTTCCTTTAAGTAATTTATACGAATCGTTAATTTTCCTTTCATGGAGTTTATCCATTATTCATATGATTCCGTATCTTGGGAATCATAAAAATGATTTAAGCGCAATAACTGCACCAAGTGTTATTTTTACCCAAGGTTTTGCCACGTCAGGTCTTTCAACTGAAATGCATAAATCCGTAATATTAGTACCTGCTCTACAATCTCAGTGGTTAATAATGCATGTAAGTATGATGCTCTTGAGCTATGCAGCTCTTTTATGCGGATCGTTATTATCAGTTGCTCTTATAGTGATTACATTTCAAAAAAGAATCGATTCTTTTTTGAAAAACAATAATTTTTTAAGTTTAAGGAAGTCGTTTTTCTTTGGTGATATGGAATATTTGAACGAAAAAGGAAGTGTATTAAAAAAGACTTATTTTCTCTCATTTCAAAATTTTTACAAATATCAATTAATTCAGCGTTTGGATTATTGGAGTTATCGTGTCATTAGTTTAGGATTTACTTTTTTAACCATAGGTATTCTTTCTGGAGCAGTATGGGCTAATGAAGCATGGGGTTCGTATTGGAATTGGGACCCTAAGGAAACTTGGGCATTTATTACTTGGACCATATTTGCAATTTATTTACATACTAGAAAAAATTTAAAATTGCAAGATCAAGGTACGAATTCGGCATTTGTAGCTTCTATAGGATTTCTCCTAATTTGGATATGTTATTTTGGGATCAATATATTAGGAATCGGGTTCCATAGTTATGGTTCATTCCAATTACTATCTAATTGAATAAAATAAACTACATAAAGAATACATAAAAAAATCGTCTGATACACAATGAAATTTTGTGCAAGTTTTTGAGAACCATTTGAATAATTCCTCTATTTAAAAGGTTCTCAAAAACTAAAAACTTTAGATGTATATCATTAAAATTTTAATTCACCCTTTCTTTTTTTTCATTGTAACAACGAAGAATCGTTAAAATATGAAAGTTAAAGAATTCTAAGACTTTCTTTTCAATTAATGAAATTCATTTCATTTAATATGAAATCTAAAAAAAAATTAGTATCTATAAAAATAATTAGATAATAGAACTTGTACCTTGTCAACCGATAACGGGAGAACGAAATCAGGATAAATACCAATTCCTATTACAGGTAGAAAGATACAGATCGAAACAAATAGTTCTCGTGGTCCAGAATCAAAAAAATTCAAATTTGGAATATTGAATAGCTTGTATCCATAGAAAATCTGACGTAACATAGATAATAAAAAAATAGGAGTTAATATCATTCCAATTGCCATTACAAAAGTAATCAAAATTTTTGGCATGAAAAGATATTTTGGGCTGGTAATTATTCCAAAAAAGACTAAGAATTCTGCAACAAAACCACTCATTCCTGGCAATGCAAGAGAAGCCATCGAGAAACTACTAAACATGGTAAAGATTTTTGGCATTGGGATAGATATCCCCCCCATCTCTTCGAGATAAACAAAACGTATTCTATCACAACTTGTTCCTGCTAAGAAAAAAAGTGCAGCACCAATCAATCCATGAGAAAGTATTTGTAAAATGGCTCCATTAAGTCCCATGCCAGTTATAGAACCAATTCCTATAATTATGAAACCCATGTGAGATACGGAAGAATAAGCAACACGTTTTTTTAAATTGCGTTGACCAAGAGAGGTTGAAGCTGCATAAATGATTTGTATTGTTCCTACTATCACCAAACAGGGAGATAATATAGAATGAGCGTGAGCTAATAATTCCATATTGATCCGAATCAATCCATATGCTCCCATCTTTAATAAGATTCCAGCTAAAAGCATACATGTACTGTAATGTGCTTCTCCGTGGGTATCTGGTAACCATGTATGTAGGGGTATCATCGGCGATTTGACAGCATAAGCAATAAGAAAACCAAAATATAGTATTATTTCTAATGCTGCAGGATACGATTGATTAGCTAATTTTTCTAAATCTAATGTTGGTTCATTGGAACCATATAAACCTATACCTAGAACTCCTATTAAGAGAAAAATGGAACCTCCGGCAGTGCACAAAATAAACTTTGTAGCCGAGTACAGACGTTTTTTTCCTCCCCACATGGATAAAAGTAAATAAACAGGAATTAATTCTAATTCCCACATGATGAAAAAAAGTAAAAGGTCTCGAGAAGAAAATGATCCTATTTGGCCACTATACATTGCTAACATCAAGAAATAGAAAAATCGCGGATTTCGAGTAACTGGCCAAGCTGATAAAGTAGCTAAAGTAGTGATAAATCCTGTCAGTAAAATGGGTCCTATGGAAAGTCCATCGATTCCCAGTCTCCAGTGAAAATCAAAAAGATTGATCCATTGAAAATCCTCCTTCAATTGGGTTAATGGATCGTCCAATTTGAAATGATAACAAAATACATAGCTCATTAGAAGGAGCTCTAGTATACATATACATATAGTGTACCACCTATACACCTTATTTCCCCTATGAGGAAAAAAGACAATTGAAGAACCCGCGAATATGGGCAAAACAAGAAGTATTGTTAACCAAGGAAAATAACTCGTGATAAAGACAAGATAAAATTAGACCAGAAAAGCCCGTGCTCGGGAGAATAATAATATATTTTCTTTTCTCGAGTACGGGCTTTTGTCAGTAAAGAGGAATCAACTGATTCAAGTAGAGTTTTTTGTCAAATATCAATAGGAAAGACCCATGCTGCGAGTTGTTTCATGCCATAAATAAACACGGACACTCAAAAAATCCGTTGGACAAGCGGATTCACATCTTTTACAACCTACACAATCTTCGGTTCTTGGGGCAGAAGCAATTTGCTTAGCTTTACATCCATCCCAAGGTATCATTTCCAATACATCCGTGGGGCAAGCTCGAACACATTGGGTACATCCTATACATGTATCATAAATCTTTACTGAATGTGACATTGGGTCTATAAATTCCAATTTTGAACACAAAAGATTTTCAATCTGGTAAAATAAGAAAATGAAATAAATCATATATTTTTATTGTAGACACCAGACGAATCAATGATTTATAAAAATCTTAAGAATTAATCTATTTTTTAATCTGTTTATGATAAAGGGCCAAGATACTTTGATTTCCATTTCAATAACCATTAAATATGAGAATGAGTTTACAAATTCAATTCATGTAAATTTTACTATATATCTATATAGATATAGAAATATAATTCAGGATATGATAATATATTATATATCAGATGAATACATTTGTTATTAGGTTAGTGATAGAATAGGTTAGTAACTATAAATCATAAATCTATATGAAAAAATATAAAAAAATAAATAAGAAAATAATATGAATAGAATAGAATATTCTATTTAGAATATTTTAAAAGTATTATTAAAAGTCTTATGTTTTTATTTATATGGGAAAATAGAATAATTATGACTAATTATTCAGCAAATTTGATTGATTGATACGAGTTGATTTTCTGTTACGATGGATCGACGAAACAATAGCTAGCCCAATAGCTGCTTCAGCAGCTGCAATGGCTATAACAAAGATTGCAAAAATTTCTCCTTTTAATTGTCGACTATCAAATATATCGGAAAATGTGACAAGATTTATATTCACCGAATTCAGTATAAGCTCAAGACACATAAGTGCTCTAACCATGCTTCGGCTTGTGATCAGTCCATAGATACCGATAGAAAATAAATAAACACTTAGACAAAGTACATGTTCTAACATCATTGATAAATTCCTCATTTATCTCAATTCATTTCAATATGAGAACAAAAATGAAACCGATTCAGTTGACTAGAATAGAAGAATTACAGAACAAAAGAAGATATTCACAGTAGATTGAGATTCAATACATTTTCATTCTTGAAATTTCAAGAATGAAGTTCTTATTATACTAGATTCTTGATATTAGATTATTGACGAGCCATAGTAATTGCACCTATCAAAGAAACTAAAAGAATTATAGAAATGAGTTCAAAAGGAAGATAAAAATCTGTGGATAAATGAATCCCAATTTGTTGAACGTTACTTATTAAGTCCTTTTCTATAATCTGATTTGATCTTGTAGTCCGAAAAATTCCGTACCATGACGTATTTGGGATAGTAGTCATTAATGAAAAAAAAATACTTGTACAAACCAATGAAGTGATTCTATCTCCAATGGTCCACAAATAGGAATCATTGGAATATTCTGAACCGTTCATGAACATCACAGCAAATATGATTAATACATTTATGGCTCCCACATAAATAAGGAACTGCGCGGCAGCTACAAAATAGGAATTCAATGAAATATAGAATAAGGATATACAAACGAGAACCAATCCCAATGAAAAGGCAGAATCAATGGGATTGGTAAGTAATACTACTCCCAGACCTCCTAATATAATAACTGATCCCAGAAATACTACAAGAATATCATGTATTGGTCCAGGTAAATCCATTCTGAAATAAAAGATAAATAAATAAGTCAAAATATTTCATGACCTTACTAAGGATTCAGTAAAGGAACTCTTTTTTTTATATGATACCTTTCTAATTGAATGAAAAAGAATGAAAAAAAAATGGATATCATTAGATAGATAAAATAAAATTCTTTGGTTAATCCTACTTTATTCTAATTTATTCTAAACCAAAGCTTAGTAATTGGTAATCGTTCTTGAACCAAGGAAGGGGTTTTTATTTTTTCATTTGATTTGTTTAATCCATAACTGTTTGAATTGTATAATCTCCAATTATTGAAACTGGTAACCGACCTAAAGAAATTTGATTATAATTCAATTCGTGACGATCATAAGTGGAAAGCTCATATTCTTCAGTCATTGATAAACAGTTTGTTGGACAATACTCGACACAGTTACCGCAAAATATACAGACACCAAAATCAATACTATAATGAAGCAGTTGTTTTTTCTTAATATCTTTTTCCAAATTCCAATCAACAATAGGAAGGTCTATTGGACATACGCGGACACATACTTCACAAGCAATACATTTATCAAATTCAAAGTGGATTCGACCACGAAAACGCTCTGATGTGATTGATTTTTCATAAGGATATTTAATAGTTACAGGTAAACGATTCGTATGGGATAAGGTAATTATGAAACTTTGTCCAATGTACCTTGCGGCTCGTATTGTTTGTTTGCCATAATTCATGAACCCAGTAACCATAGGTAACATATTTTAGATATCCATCAATAAGATTTATGTTTCTGTCTCTTGGGTGAGAGAAGTTAGAAATATAGAATATTCATTATTGTTTTCTCTTAATTTCTTATTTTTATTTCTACTTTATAGTGAAACAAGTTGAAAAGAAGTTGTCAATAATAGATTACCTAGAGAAATAGGTAAAAGAAATTTCCATCCAAGATTTAATAATTGATCCATTCTCATCCTAGGTAAAGTCCATCTTGTTGTGATAGGAATGAACAGAAACAAATAAGCTTTAGCTAATGTAATAAAGATACTAATTGCTATTACAAAAACTCTAAACATTTTATTTATTCCAAAAAGTTCAGTAAGAGATATGTACGGAATAGAAAAATTCCACCCACCTAAATAAAGAACTGTTACAAATAATGAAGAAACTAATAGATTTAGGTAAGAAGCAAGATAAAAGAATCCGTATTTTATACCTGAATATTCGGTTTGATAACCTGCTACTAATTCCTCCTCTGCTTCTGGTAAATCAAAAGGTAATCTTTCACATTCTGCTAGAGAAGACATTATAAAAACTAGAAATCCTATGGGCTGACGCCACAGATTCCATCCCCCAAAACCATATTTGGACTGTGCCTCAATTATATCAACTGTACTTGAACTGTTAGATAATTATAGTCGATGATAACATCACTGCTCCCATCGCTATTCCAAAACCGTACATGAAACCTAAGCTTCATACGGCTCCTTTATGGCCACAAAGAAATGTAAGGTAAGGACTAGTTTAGTATTCTTGCTCTCCTTGGACCCTAGGTAAATACAATGTAAAGATAAACTGGATGTTGGAGAGTCCTCAATTCGACCAATAAAATTCTGTCTGCTAGAATAAGAAAAAGCACTTCCGAATGGATCTCATCCCTTATAATAATAATATTCTAATGAATAGAATCAAAAATTCTTTTTGTTCAGCAATAACTTAAGCCTTCAATAAAATACTGGTTATATTCATAAATAGAAAGATTTAGACATTAGTTAATGAATCATGATAAGAAATTTCCATATGCATATGTATCAAGTTTATTTTTTTATTATATTATCATATTGCATCCTATTTGTCTTGTTCCTTTTCTTCTTTCTCAAAACTAAAGAAAAAAAGGAAAGAAAATAAAGGATTAATTCGTTCTTAATAGTTATTTATTTAATCAGTGAATAGTAGCATACTCTAGATCGGAATCGTGGGGAAGTACTGCTTGATCATTTCTACCAACTCCAAGCCCTTATTATAATTCGTTTTATGCGAAGTTTTATGCAAAAATAACTTTTTTTGATACCTTACATTATTTCCATTACTTATCCTTTGCATACTTTAGTGTTCCTAACTGCCCACTTTTTTTTTATTGATCCCCAGTATAGTAATAAATACAGTTGATCTTTTCCATCCGCTTCAAGATATGACGACTAAGAAAATAATCTCAATCTTGGGGTAAACAACTTAAACTTATGTTTACTTCAAATTTCTTCTTGTACCTAGGGAATGAGATTTTTCTTGTTTTACTGCAAATTGAGGAACAGTTTTGTTTCACTCATATAACTATCTGGTTTAACTCATCAAACTGAAATATTTAATTATTTCATAAAAAAGACGAAGATATTTATTCAAGACATTCAATTTATTTATCTTCACTTACTTTAGAAAGTCTAAAGTTTTGAAAGAAAATAAAAAAAAAATATTTTTTCTCTTCTTTTCTTTCATATTCATATTTACATATTGAATTAGATTTCTATTTTATTGTATTTCAATCCATTTCTTTTATCTTTTATAGAAAAGATAAAAGAAAAGTTCATATTCCAACGAATCACACGTAGAGATATTGCTAACACACATAGAGTTAATGGTATTTCATAACTAATCGATTGAGCTGCAGCTCGCAGACCGCCTGAAAAAGAATATTTATTATTTGATCCATATCCTGACATAAGAAGACCAATGGGGACAATACTTGAAAAAGCAATCCATAAAAAAACACCTATACTGAGATCAGCTAAAACAAGGTGATATCCAAAAGGAATTACTAAATAACTTATTAGAATGGATATAAAACCTATAGAAGGTCCGACCCTAAATAAATGAATATTACCTCTAGATGGAAGAAGATTCTCCTTGAAAAGTAGTTTGGTCCCATCCGCTAAAGCTTGAAGAATTCCTAACGGGCCAGCATATTCAGGTCCAATACGTTGTTGTATTGCTGCAGATATTTTTCTTTCTAACCACACAATGACTAATACCCCCGTTGTGATTCCTAATACAAGGGTGAAAATGGGGACAAAAATCCATAAGAATCCATATCCTTCTTTTAAGGATTCTAATCTATAAAAAGAATTAATAGTTTGTACTTCTGTCGTATCAATTATCATTTCAACGATCAACTTCTCCCATAATGATATCTATACTACCTAGTATCGTCATAATATCAGCCAATTTCATTCTTTTAACTAGCTGGGGAAGAATTTGCAAATTGATGAAACCGGGTGGACGGATTTTCCATCTCCAGGGGAAAACACTACTATCTCCTATTAAATAAATTCCTAATTCTCCTTTTGGGGCTTCTACCCTTACATAAAGTTCTTGTTTTAACAATTCAAAATTGGGTGAAAGTTTTTTAGTAAGAAATCTATAGTCAAAATTATTCCATTCGGAATTATTTGTCCTATGAAAACGCCGGTTTTCTAAATTCTCATAAGGTCCTCCAGGAATTCCTTCTAGAGCCTGTTGAATGATTTTTATGGATTCTTGCATTTCACCGATTCTTACTAAATAACGAGCTAATGTATCGCCCTCTTTTTGCCATTTGACTTCCCAATCAAATTTATTGTAACACTCATAGCGATCAACTTTACGAAGATCCCATTGGATCCCAGAAGCTCGTAACATTGGTCCTGATAAACCCCAATTTATTGTCTCCTCCCCACCAATAATGCCCACTCCTTCAACTCGTTCCAAAAAAATGGGATTTCGCGTAATGAGTTTTTGATACTCAACAACTTCTGTTAAAAAAGAATCACAGAAATCAAAACATTTATCTATCCAGCCATAAGGTAAATCCGCAGCTACTCCTCCGATGCGGAAATAATTATGCATCATTCGCATACCTGTGGCAGCTTCAAATAGATCATATATTAATTCCCTCTCTCTTAAAATATAGAAAAAGGGAGTCTGTGCACCAATATCGGCCATAAAAGGACCAAGCCATAACAAATGGGAGGCTATACGGCTCAGCTCCAGCATTATAACTCTGATATAACTGGCCCTTTTAGGCACTTGAACACTTTCCAAGCGTTCTGGTGCATTTACTGTTATTGCTTCTGTGAACATAGTAGCTAAATAATCCCAACGTGTTACATAAGGCAAATATTGTATAATTGTTCGGTTCTCCGCTATTTTTTCCATCCCTCTGTGTAAATAGCCCAATATAGGTTCACAGTCAATAACATCTTCACCATCCAGAGTAACGATCAGCCGAAGAACACCATGCATTGATGGATGGTGAGGCCCCATATTGACTATTATAAAATTTTTTTTTGTAGCTGGTAAAGTCATCTTTTTTTCCTTAATTCATTATTTCATGAATTTCTTAAAATAAAAAGAAAATAATAATAACTGAACTAAGAAAAAAAGAATTAAAAAATCAAAAGGAACAAGGATAATAATAAGAAACTCAAAGAAGAAATTCAAATTTAATTAACGAGTTTTTGGTTCCCGAATATCTAACTGATCTATTAATTTCTTATAACGCATTTTATTTTTCTTTGACAAATAAGTCAATAATCGTTGACGTTTTCCCAGAATTATTCGTAGACCCCTTTGCGATAAAAAATCTCTTTTGTGCAATTGTAAATGTGAAGTAAGTCTCCGTATCTTATTGGTGAAATGGGATACTTGAAATTCAACAGACCCACTATTTTCTTCTTTTTCTTCTTGTGTAATAACTGAGATCAATGATTTTTTGACCATAAATTAAAGTTTCTATTTTTCTTTTCTGTGAATTTTACCGATCGGGAAAAATAATAATATTTCTTAGGCTAGTTCTTTATTATCTAGTATACATCAAAATTGTATTTTATTCATATACTACTTTGTTTTTTATTTATGTGGTTTATGTTTTGTATATTTGATCCAAATATACAAAACATATATGTATTCAGCAACTAGAACAATTTATTTTTACTTAAAAGGATTCCGCAATTCCTAGTGAAAATTGATACACTATGAAATTAGCATCATGTATTAGAATATTACACATTGTATATGTTTCGGCTTTCATCTACCGAATACATTAATCCACTATAAATTTTTTTCATTTTTCATTGGAATTGAATTCATTCTGAATTGTGAATACATATGTATTCTTGACATACTAAAACGACTGCCATTATTGGTATCAAACCAATAGCGATTCATACAAGCTACATCTTCTAATCGATAATTGGGCCAAAGAAACAATTTAAATTTAATGAAATCTTTTCTATCTGTATTAATATGTTTGTTCTCATTGAAAAATTTCCCACATTTTCTTATTTTGTTTTCGTTGCAAAATCTTGGATTTCTATCCACAACATTAAAATTTGGCAAATTGAAACAAATTCGAATTCGAAATTCTCTACGGCGTCTCGGAGATAGAATATTTTCAGGAATAAGTAAATCATAATGATTTTTGTCTCCACTCAAAAATATGTTGCTGTGTCGTTCAATGGATTTTTCAACATCCTTTTTATCAATATATCTTTTTTTTGTGTATTTTAGATTTGTTTGGTGTTTCTTATTATAAACCAATGAAATATCCATAGTTTGATATATAATAGATTTTCCGTTCTTTCGTATAGATAGACAAATTGGTTCAATAATAAATATTCCCTTTCTTATCAATTTTGCAAGAACTAGGTCCTTTTGAATCAGCATTTCATCTAGATTTATTTCACCTCTTTGAATCGAAGATATAGCAATATCCTTTGGATTTATCAGTCTAAGTAGGAGACAATATACCCTGATATTTTTTATTATTTTCTTATTCAAGGGATCAGCCCATCTTAGTTGAAAAAGGAAATATTTTTTCAAAAAAAAATCCAGTTCCGTTTCATTCTTGCTCTTATATTGTTTTATATCCTTTTTTAGTTTGAATCTTGCGTAATCTTCTTCAACCTTGGAATTTCCTAATTCAAGATCTTTTTTTTTTTTATATGATTTCTTTGGATTTACGTTAATGTTTTTACTTGTTTCATTTATAGAAAAATGAAAAAGGAGTGATTTTATTGGGATGATCCAAGGTTTAATTTTATATACATCAAAAAGTAGCACAAATTCTGGGAAGAACCAAGTTCCTAGATTGGATATAGTATCATGATTTGATGCCGTATGATAGAACCTTTTTTGATTGCATGGGAATGAAAAAAAAAGATCTTTTTTTTTCATTTTTTTTAAATTATTAATTTCAGTCTTAGTATTTTTATGAATCTTGATGCCAATATGTGCATTGGTCCAGATCTCAATATTCTTTATAAAACAAAGATGAAGAATTCTACAATCAAAATATTTTCTATCCAAACTATTTGTATTTCTATCAATAAGATATCCTTTTTCTAGATAATAATTACTCGGTATACTTACTAATACATAAAATAATTCAGGTTTCAATGTATTGAAATGATATGGAATTTCTTGGTCCCCGTTTCTTTCTAATGTTGATTCAGAAGTGTATAAATTAGGGAGGCTTATGTATTTATAAGATAAAAGATCATATCTGTAATGTTTTTTCCATTTGTTTTTTTGACTTATAAATGAATTTACTGCATAGTCATTTTTTTTCATGGAATAAATGAATTGATATTTTTTATATAAATCCAATTGGTTTGATTCCTTGTTTTTAATCATACAATGTTTATTTATTCTATTTCGGCATTCTTTAGGTACTAATCGAGAACTTTTTTTTTGAGATAAATCGTATTGATAAGAAACTTTTAACCAATTTTTCCATTCGTTCATTACATATGTAGTAATTTTTTTATGTCTTGATTTAGAATTAAATATTTCGTGGATCATAAAATAGTTTTTTAAATTATCCTTAAAAAAAGGATATATCCCTTGATATTGAAGTACAGGTCTCAATTGAAACTTATTAAGTAATTGATTTTGTGATATTTTGTAAAAAACATATGCTTGGGACAGGGAAGATAAGTTCCAATAAGTATTGGAATTTTGATTGCTATTCTTAGTATTATCAGTATTTGAAAACAATTTTTTTATAGTCAAAATAAAATTCATTGTATTTTGATTTGTTTCATCAATTCCTTCTTGTTCTTTATTTATTTCATTGTTGTAAATAGGTTTATTAAAGATCTTTTTTGTTGATTCAAAGAAAAGTTGTGTATTTATCTTAGAAATGGTAATGGTACATAGCAAAATATCTATGTATATTTTTTCAATGAATGATTTAAAAAAGTAGTGTGATTTACGCATTAATCGGATATTCTTCTTTTTTAATGTTTTCCAAAAATGTTTCTGTGATCCCGATCTTTTATTATCATAAATTAGAACTATTTCTTTTTTTTTCTTGTCTTTTGCGGTTCGTTCAATTTGATTCTTTATTTTGATTGTTTTATCAGAAAGATCTTGAATTCTTATTTCTATTAGTGAATAATTTAACCAATCCATTGTTCGATTTAGAACGAACGATTCTCGAAGAATCTTATTATTTCTTTTGAAGTCTTTTTTGTTTTCATTCGGTTTATATACTTTTTTTATCCTCAATTCAAATAAGAAATTTGGATTTACTTTATCCAGTTTTTTCATTATTAGGTTGATAACTCGAACTCTTTTTATGACTCTTTTTGTTTTTTCTTTTATAACTTTGAAAAAGGATTTTATTTTTTTATTGAAAAATTTTAGAACTTGTAAAAATCTTTTTTTTTCCTTTTTTTTTATTTTTTGGAGTTCTTTATAAATAGGGTCAAAAAAAAAAGGTCGTTTCCGGGAAAAACTAAAGGGAAGTTCCGCTTCCCTTCCCCAGACTGTTAAAAAACAAAAATTTGTTTTTTTCTCTTTTTTTTTCATTATATCTCTATGATGAGATCGTGCCTTATATTTTCTCCAAGGTTTTAGACAGAAAGGATATAGAATCTTTATCTGAATACCGTTTATTAACCAATCTTGGGGAAATTCTGTTTCTGATAATTGAACACCATTATAGGTACATTTAATATGCATTTCTCTATTCCATTCCTTAAAATCCTCGTCCCACTCGGGAATTTGTAATAATAACATACGGAAAAGATTTTTGGCTATTATTAATGAAGGCAATATAATGTATTTTCTAAGAAAAGATTGGGTTACTAACATCAAACTTCTTATTACTTGAGTAAATATAAAGGTATCCCAAACTTCTGATATTTCTATCTGTTCATTTTTATAGTTTTTTTCCTCTTTATCCTTTTCTTCTTTTGTATCTTCATTTTCAAAATAGGAAATTGTGAATTCTGATTCCTGTTTTCTGTACATCCAATTCCTAAAAATTAGATTCTTTATTTCGTTTATATCAAAAGAGGAAAAAAAAGAAGTTTTGTCTAGACGATCCAAAAAAAGCGGGGAATGTACATTTACTTGAAATAGGTCCCAAATAACTGTTTTACGTCTTTTAGCGCGCATGGATCCTTTGATTAGATTGCGACGAAAATCCGATTGTTGTGGGTAACGTATCAAAGCAACTTCTCCCTCTTCCGTTTGATCATCATTGTTACTAATACTCGAACTATTATAAATACTAGAAATAGAATTGGTATTCTGATCATTATCGTTATCATTATAAATTATCACACGTTTGGATCTTCTTGAATGAATCTGATAATATTCTTCTTCTAATTCTTCTTCATTTTCTTCTTCTTCGTCCTCTTCTCCCAAATTCTCGGTTAATTTGTATGACCATCGAGAAACCTTTTTACTGATTTCTTCTAGTATAATATCAATATATTTTAGTCTAATACCAATATATTTCTTTTTCATTTTTTTTTTGTCTTTTGTATATGTTGTAATCACATCAAATACAAATTGAAAATATTTTTCTTGACTTTCTGAATCAATTCCTTTTTCTACGGAATCATTAAGAAGTAGATAATGAATCTTATTTATAAAAAAAGATTCTACTAAATCTTCTGTATCTTTATAAGTATCCATGATTGCACGTGAATCTAATTTTTTTCTCGTTCCTCGATATGGTCCGTTGAAAAAAGGATCATATTCCTTTGGAAAGCATTTTTTTTTTTTTTCATCATCACATAATATGGTTCTTTTTTCAAGCATATCCAGACTAGGGAATATCTCATTTTTTTCTATAATTTGGATTCGTCTTTTCAATTCATTGTTCAAATTGCACTTTTTTTTTTCATTAGTATAAATCCAAGAATTATAAAGATCTTCGTCATATAGTTTCTCTATTATGTACAAAGAGATTCTTTGTTCTACCATTTCTGAAAAAGTCGATAAACTGGGCGGATATGTAAAGGAAATTATTTGTTTACCATCACTTGTACATGTAAAAAAAAAAAATTGTGACATTTCATTGCGTAAAGCATTTTCTAATTTATCATTTTTTATATATCGTAATGGATGATTCCATCGTTTATAATTGAAAAAAAAATTGACAAAAGTTGTTTCAATTTTTTTATTCATTCTTTTCTTTTTCTCTTCTTTCAGTCTTCCCAATTCCCAATTCTCTTGATGGGTCTCCAGATCAGAATCTTCGTAAACTGGGCTATCTTGATAGCGTGCCTCTTGAAAGTGAAATTCATCCTTTGTTTTTTCCTTTCCATTCACTCGGATCTCTTCCGTTTCATCTATTTTGTCCAGATCCTCCTTTTCTTCCGAACAAAGGGAAGGGTTTTCTTCGGTGGATCCCTCTTGTT